ATAGGATGCCCCGATACGTTACAAAATTTCGCTTTAGCCAATGCTCCTATCAAAGGAATTGTGGGGACTATAGTATCAAACTTATTAATAGAAACATCTATAATAAATGAATTTTCTAACATTTGACTCCTTACCACACAAGGCTTTAGCCGTAAACTTGAAAGATGGCCCAGAAAATCGAGGGAGTGCTTGGAGAATTGGTTTATTTGAATTCTATCTGGTTGAGGCCACAAGTCAAAATAACCTTGACAAAAATTGACAAGGTAATACTTCCATTTTTTTATCAGAAGAGGTGTTCCTTTTGAAGCCAGAATGGCTTTTCCTTGATATCTGACATAATTCATGAAAGGATCCTTGAACAACCATAAGGTGGTCTGAAAATTTTTATGAAAAATGAAGAAAAACTTGTCTATTTTTCGATAAAAATGTGTTCGCTCAAGAAGGGCTCTATACGATCTTGATCGTAAATGAACAGATTGTTTACGGAGAAAAACGAATATGGATTCGCATTCATATATATGAATATTATATAGGAACAAGAAAAATCTTTGATTCTGATTTGAAAAATGCGAAATATCGATTTTTTTTTGAGTAATCAGATTATTCGAATTCTGAGACTCGTAGAGAAAGAATCGTAATAAATGCAAAGCAGGGGTATCCTGTATCCAATAGCGAAGGGTTTGAATCAAGAGTTCCAAATGGATGGGGTAGGGTATTAGTATATCTAAGGCATTATTTAAATGTGATAATTTATCCTCTAAAAAGGGAAATGTTGAATGAATTGATCGTAAATTATGAGATTTTGCTATTTCTTTCGCTTCTAGGGAAGGTACTAATCGCAGAGGGAATGGAATTTCCACAATGAGTGAAAAACCCTCTGATATCATTTTAGAATCAAAATGCTTCTTCTGATTCTGATCACGAAATGTATTTTGGTTAAAATCATTATCAAAGAGAATCAAATGCTTCTGTTGATACATTCGAGTAATTAAACGTTTTGAAATTAGTGAACTGGATTTATTGTCATAACCTAAATTTTCGAGAGGTTCAGAAAGAATCGATCTATTTAAACCATGATCATGAGCAAGCGCATAAATAGACTCCTGAAATAGAAGTGGATATAAGAAGTCTTGTCGTCGAGATCTATCTATTTGGAAATATCCTTGTAATTCTTCCATTGAAAATGAGATTTGAACCAAAGACCGAGGGTTTCTTGGACTATCAAATGATACATAGTGCGATACAGTCAAAACAAGGTAGATAGTCATAAAATGATATCTACCCTGAAGATAGATAAGCTTATCAAGGGATTCTCTTTTTTTTTCATCCAACCAATAGGTTTGTGTTCTTTAATTAGGATATTGAAATAATAAGAAATCCTTTATTTTTGCAACCCGATCGCTCTTTTGATTTTAGAATTGATTCTATTTATCTTCTATTTATCAATATACCGTTTCTTCTACACATTCGTCTCCACTCAATAAGAGTGGAGATAGTTAATAATTAGGATTCAAAAAAAAAAGAAATAAAGAAATGGAGAATCCACTTATTTTTATGGTTATGGGAGAACCTTTTCCCGAATCAGGTACTAATATATTTCTAACGTCTAATTAGATCGGGAAATCATTCGAATTAAGAAGAGAAGCTCGTTGCTTTTTGTTTTCTATATTCTATTTTCTATAATTGGATCCTTGCGGCTCTATCCATTTATTCACTCGACCCATATTGAAATATAATATAAGAATTCAAAGAAGACTTTGTATTGATCCGGTAAGGATTAAGAATGAAGTGCTCTTAGAGTTCTTCCTTAATTCGTTAATACGACATGCTGTTTTTTCCATTCGTTCTCTTCTCTTTCAGGATCAGTCGTGGTCTTACAAACTCTACCAATGGTATGGATGAATTCGTTGCTTCATCCAAATGTGTAAAAGATTCTAGTCGCACTTAAAAGCCGAGTACTCTACCGTTGAGTTAGCAACCCGAGTGTATAGATGAATCATAATAAAAATAAAGAGATTGCAAACCCCATCTAGAATTAGAATTCGGAGAGAAATAGATTTACTTAATTGAAAATTACCATAATGAAATTCTATTTATTCAATACACTATTGTCAATATAAAATGAACGTTGACAAGCACCTGGACAGAAAGACCCTATGAAGCTTTACTGTTCCCTGGGATTGGCTTTAGGCCTTTCCTGCGCAGCTTAGGTGGAGGGCGAAGAAGGCCCCCTTCCGGGGGGCCAAGCCGTCAGTGAGATACCACTCTGGAAGAGCTAGAATTCTAACCTTGTGTCAGGACCTACGGGCCAAGAGACAGTCTACGCTAGACAAAATCAAAAAGAAATCAAAGTGAAAAAAAAAAAAGGACTAGTGCTGTATTGACACTAGCTACGTGCAGTGCACACGTAGCTAGTTTTTGAACGAATTAAAAAATTCGTTTCCACCAAGGTTTGGTTTTTTTTCTTTTCCTATCATATAGGATCCTGTTCCCCCTTCGGTCGTATTTTTCCAATTCCACAGTCATGTTCCCCCTTTGGTCATAGTGTATGACCTCGAGGGTAGTGTTGCCGGCTCTATCTGTCGTTTTGTTCGAAACATAAGTCACGTTCTGCGGTTGTGGGTAATACCAAGGACTTAGCAGATTAAACCACTTCATCATTATTACACCTCCAAAACAGAGCACGTACTTATACTCGATCGAATAATGCTTATCCAGATATAGATATAGTTGGATAATTCGATCGACACAAATTATGAGTATTTCTACCCAATTTTCTTTTTTCGAAAGATACTGGGAGATCGCCACCCACATAGATAGGTTGAATATCGATTTTTCAAATAGCCTCCAAACCAGTAAAAGGTACTTCCAACCGAGAAATATTTTCCAAGCTTCTATATTAAGAAAATACTTGAAAATCAATTCTATAAACCTTTTTATATAGAAGTACCAAATTCGAATTATCATTTTGATTATAATAAGTATAATCAAAATAACCTCTTTATACGGTTTCAACTTGTGATCCAAACTAATGCGGGCTTGCTGCACCACATAAAAAATGACTAGAATCATTTTGATTCTACCTCCTATATTTTAGATTTTTTTTTTGGTTAATATTAATATCTATATTATATTAAGTAATAAGTCGTATCCTAGATACGGTTTCAACTTGTGATCCAAACTAATGCTGCTGCACCGCATAAAAAATGACTAGAATCATCTAGAATCATATTGATTTTACCTCCTATATTTTCTATTTTTTGGGGGGTTATTATATTAAGTATTAAGTCAGATCCTAGATGAAGAAATAGTAGGCCTCTGCCCTACTCATCCGCCACTGGAAACACCACTTCCCGTCCGACTTGCATGTGTTAAGCATGCCGCCAGCGTTCATCCTGAGCCAGGATCGAACTCTCCATGAGATTTATAGTTGCATTACTTATAGCTTCCTTGTTCGTAGAACAAAAAAAGAGGATTCGGATTAAAAAAAAATCCTGAAAGTTCTTGAAAAATTTTTGCTTTCTTTAAGATATTATAAACGGTTCTCGTAGGCTCAGCTCCTTTTTCAATGAAATGAAAAATAGCAGGAAGATTTAAAGAAGTTTGATTATTGATCGGGTCGTAAAGACCCACTTTACAAAGAGCCCTTCCATCTCTTCGGGATCGAACATCAATTGCAACGATTCGATAGATGGCCCATTGGGATAGCTGTAGATGACTACAGCCCCCCTTAGAAACGTAAGGGAGGTTTTCTCCTCGTACGGCTCGAGAAAGAATGATTCGAAGGGTGATCTATCGATTCGAAAATCAAGTGAGAACCCCAATTCATCAAAAAATCATTTTTTTTATAGCTCAGGTTGTTGGATCATTCTTACCCAAAGAAAGAGTGAAAAGGTCCTAAGGTTCATTCATTTATTGAGCTCTCTTTAACTCCCTTTTTGTCTCGTTTAGAATCAATTTTCCTTTTTTTATGAAAATGAAATTGTTGAGACAATTGAAAATGGCGTTTTCTTGTTACATGATATTTTCACTTTTTTTTTTTTGAATCGTTAGGCTTAAACATTACTTCGGTGATCCGTAATCATACCAAAAGGGTAGCAACATCCCTTTTGTGATTTCTTTCTCTTTAAAGAATCATACGAATGGTTGATTCCCCTCGATTCGATACACTTAAACCTCTTGCTGGAATTGGATTGTTTCCATTTCTTTCTTATTAAATAAGAAATAAGAGTCACGAAGTTCGTCTATTAATTGCTGTGAGCCATAGATCCCTACCTCTGAGAAATGACTCAATCATTTCTTCTCGAGCTCCATTGTATCCTATTTAATTAATTACTTACACGTTCACGAAAACGAAAAAAGGGTTCGTGGAAAGTGGAAATAAAAAACAAATTTTGTATGTCGAGTTCAGAGCACCTTCTATACTCGAACTAGAATCTTCAAAAAAGAAAGAAAATGATGGGTGTTAAGAATCCATAGTTCATCATGTCCTTCAAGTCGCACGTTGCTTCCGACCGCATCGTTTTAAACGAAGTTTCACCATAAAACTGCTTTCCTTTAGAACCCGTCTGGAATTGATTCAATATGGAATCATGAATAGTCATTGGCTGAATCGAAAGTATAGTAATTGATATTGACTTTTATCAATTACTAATTGGTATTCTACATAAGGTATAGAATACCTTGGAGCGGAAGGATTCGAACCTTCGAATAACGAGATCAAAACCCGTTGCCTTACCACTTGGCCACGCCCCACTACACATTGACCACATACGGATTCCATCCTTTATAGGCACAGAGGAAAAAGTTCTCTTTCTTCGAACTAGTAACTAGAAGAAAGAAAAGTGTGGGATGTGCTGGGACGAAAGGTTTCGAACCTTCGATATTCCGGGAACAAGACCCGGCGCCTTACCACTCGGCCACGCCCCACATCCATCCCACATCCACAACTTCTAGAGTTGTTTCTTTTTTTTTTCAATCAATTTAATATTATTGAATAATTTTAATGAATTGTCAAATCACAATCAATAAAAACCTCTATGGAATCCGTTAGATTGGTACTAGGATTTCACACAACTAGTTAGAGAATTCCACTGAATTTATTGATCATTAGATAGAATTCAATTAAGATATTGTATGAAAGTATGCTTCCTTCTATTTTCGTGCGAGAATTGAGGGGTTTTTGATTGAGTACGTAAAAAAAGCAGGATTCTTTTGTTCATTTTCCCCGTTTATCCCTTAATCAATAACTCAAAACTCAATCAAATACAATTATCTCCAAGAATGAAATGTTTGTTATGCTTAATATCTTTAGTTTTATCTGTAGCTGTCTTAATTCTGCCCTTCATTCGAGTAGTTTTTTCTTTGCTAAGTTACCTGAGTCTTACGCTTTTCTTAATCCAATCGTAGATTTTATGCCAGTCATCCCTGTGCTCTTTTTTCTCTTAGCCTTTGTTTGGCAAGCTGCTGTAAGTTTTCGATGAGATCTTTATTTAATACTGTCCTACAAAGATTCATGATTTAATCAATAAAAAAAAAACTAACAATTGAAAAAAGATCGGATCTCTTACATTATGATATGAACCCTCGATTCAAACATGGAAATTCTTGAATAGGCGCGATGAATCTGAATCATCTCATTTCCTCGTTTTGCCCTTCTTCACCTTCCAGTGAACAAGAAACTAGTAAATCCCCCCACAGTAACTGTAGATATGACAGAGAATTTGGATACCGAAAAGATATTAGGTTTTTTCTTTTTTGATTTATCTCTAAACCACTTCATCTATTGGTTTGGTGTCAAACCTAGAATATGGGGTATAAAAATAGATAATCTATTCTCCTTTTCCAAAAAATAGGATCTTATCCTGGAGATTGTATAATGCTTACTCTTAAACTCTTCGTTTACACAGTAGTGATATTTTTTGTTTCTCTCTTTATCTTTGGATTCCTATCGAATGATCCAGGGCGTAATCCAGGGCGTGAGGAATAAAAAAAGAAAGGATTTCTTGTTGTTTGATTTATTCATTTTCTTATGAGTTTCTCTATTACAGATAGTGAACTATGATAAAAGAGAAAATAAAAAAAAAAAAGGGGGTCTCAAGATTTTTTTTTTGAATTTGAAGTCGAAAGAAAATAGTAAGCCGTCGGAAGAAACGGAAAGAGAGGGATTCGAACCCTCGGTACGAAGAAGTCGTACAACGGATTAGCAATCAGCCGCTTTAGTCCACTCAGCCATCTCTCCCAATTAACAAAGGATAATGACTATGTTACCCCTGAAGTAAAGAAAAAGTATTTCAAAAATAGAAAAAAAAAAAGAGTGAAGTTGGTACGTTAAAGAGTACCCTTTGAATTTTATTTCATCCGATCCGAAGGGTCCGTCCTTTATTTGATTCCCCCACCTGGCCGGGTCGGTACCTAGCCAGGCCATTTCTTGTTATGCTATATAGTTCTTTTGGGGCAGGTCTTCTACTAAATAACCCCTCAAGAACACACATTTTTTCAAGGTCAAAAGGCCCTCCTTTTCTTATCTCATTAAGTTTCTCCAGGAAAAGACCCGAGCACTCTCATTTCCAATTTCATTTAGGATTTTGTCCTTAATCCTATCTTTATTTATTATATTACATTATTACATAGAGTAATGTTCTTGTTCGACAAATGGTCCATTCATATACAATAATCACAATGTAGCGGGTATAGTTTAGTGGTAAAAGTGTGATTCGTTCTATTAACAACTGAAATAGTTAAGGGGTCGTTAGGTTTTATTCATATTCCGTTCCGATTAAAAACTTTATTTCTTAGAAAGGATTGAATCCTTTACCTCTCAATAAGCGATTTGAGGAATCATATACATTTTCGTGATTTGTACCCAAAAGTCCATTATAAATTTTCACATTGGAGTAGGGAATCGCGAAGCATAATTTTTTTGCGCTGTATCAAGACTTAACAATTGAATGAGTATTAAGTAAAGAATCCATGGAGGAAGATACAAAAGTGTACTTCTAATCGTAACTAGATCTTCAATTTTTTCATTTGAAGAGGTTGAAGCACAATAGCTAATAAAGGACGACTTTGGTTTACTAAAGTTATCGACATTTTATTTCAGCTCGGGTGGAAACAAAAATTTCTTTCCTCAAGATTCACGCAAGGAGAAATAGAGAACGAAGTAACTAGAAGGACTTTTCAAAATACCCCTCGTCTTCTAGAGGGATCATCTAGAAAGCAATTTGTTTGGTATACATTCAGACAGAAAAGCGGACATAGATCTTATGAAGCAACTTCTTTTAGTTCGTTTATGGCTTAGATTATGGAATCCAGCCATCTTCCATAAAGGAGCCGAATGAAATAAAAGTTTCATGTTCGGTTTTGAATTAGAGACGTTAAAAATAATGAATTGACGTCGACTATAACCCATAGCCTTCCAAGCTAACGATGCGGGTTCGATTCCCGCTACCCGCTCTCTATTCATTATGAGAAGGATGAGAAGGATGCGTGTATCATAAA